ATGGAGAGCCCTGATTAAAGGACTATCGTGATAGGATAAAAAATGTAGAACCATAAATCTACCTTCATTACACCTAACAGAATTAAACTGTCACCACAAGCATCAAAAGCCAACGTGCTCCATACACCAAGATGTAAAATAAACCTTAAACCTAGAAAAGTAAGCTAAGCTAAAGCTAATGGGTTCATACCCCATAAATAGAGTAAATACTCTCTTCTCTAATGCCCAGTAACTCAACCAAAATCCTATTACTAACGACACTAGTAAGAGGTGTGTTAGTGGCCGTGTCCTCCAACTCATGATTTGGTGCATGAATAGGACTAGAGGTCAACCTAATATCATTTATTCCATTGATATCTAACACTAAAAATATATACAACACAGAAGCCTCACTAAAATACTTTATTGTTCAAGTATTGGCTTCAGCAACACTGCTATTTATAGTAGTAATAAAAACACTAGCAGAGGATTTATTCACACTCACATTTATAGAAACCTCATACACACCAATAATTATTTGCACCCCACTGATATTAAAAAGAGGGGCAGCACCATTTCACTGATGGTTCCCAGGAGTAATAGAAGGACTAAGATGAGAAAACTGTGGGCTATTAATAACAATTCAAAAAGCAGCACCACTGATATTAATATCATACCTGATCGAGATCAATGTATTTACAGCAAGAATTATCCTAGCATCAACAATTATAGGAGCGATCGGAGGACTTAACCAAACTTCAATACGAAAAATCATAACATATTCATCTATCAATCACACCGGTTGAATATTAGCCGCACTAATCATAGGAGATAATTTATGACTTACATACTTCATAATCTATTCAACACTAGTATTAACCGTATTATCAACCATTAAGCTATCCAGAGTATCGTTTATTAATCAAACCCTCTTAACAAACAAAGAGGCCATACTAACAAAATTCATAATATTCACATCCCTACTATCCCTAGGCGGGCTCCCCCCATTCCTTGGGTTCCTCCCTAAGTGAATTATTATCCAAGAAATAATTGTAAACAAAATAACACCTATAGCAACAATCATAGTAATCACATCACTAATCACATTATACTACTACCTAAAAATTTCATATTCAAGATTCATAATCCTAAGTGAAGAACCTAAATGAAACATCCAATCTCACAAAAACAAAACAGCCAAAAAGATCAGAGCCATAGTTATGTCATCAATCTCATTAACAGGAATATTAATATGCAGAATCATGGCTGGGTTAATTTAAACTATTTTAGGCCTTAAGTTAAACAAACTAATAACCTTCAAAGCTATAAATAAAGGGCCATAACCTTTAGGCCTTGGTAAGTTAATTTAAACCTACCCCTATAGAATTGCATTCTATTATCACAGTGTGAATACAAGGCTAAAATAATAGTGGAAGAGTTACGTACTAACCTCCTAAATAGATTTACAACCTTCCGCCTACTTATCTGTCTCAGCCACTCCACTAATTATCAACCGATGGCTATTCTCAACAAACCACAAAGACATTGGAACATTATACTTTGTATTCGGTGCATGATCAGGAATGGTCGGAACATCACTCAGAATACTAATTCGAACAGAATTAGGACAGCCGGGATCTCTGATTGGAGATGACCAAATCTACAACGTTATCGTTACTGCCCACGCATTTGTCATAATTTTCTTCATGGTTATGCCAATTATAATTGGTGGATTCGGAAACTGACTAGTACCACTTATATTAGGAGCTCCAGATATGGCATTCCCACGAATAAACAACATAAGATTCTGATTACTGCCACCATCATTAACACTACTACTTACTAGCAGAACAGTAGAAAGTGGAGCAGGGACAGGGTGGACAGTTTACCCCCCTCTTGCGAGAGGTATTGCCCACGCTGGGGCATCCGTAGACTTAGCCATCTTCTCTTTACACTTAGCAGGTGTATCATCAATCCTGGGAGCAGTAAACTTTATCTCAACAACAATTAACATGAAACCAAAAAACATAAAACCCGAACGAATCCCACTATTTGTATGATCTGTCGCCATCACAGCCCTACTCCTACTGTTGTCTCTACCAGTATTGGCAGGAGCAATCACTATACTACTAACCGACCGCAACCTAAATACATCATTCTTTGACCCAGCTGGAGGGGGAGATCCAATTCTATACCAGCATTTATTTTGATTCTTCGGGCACCCTGAAGTCTACATTTTAATTTTACCAGGATTTGGTATAATCTCCCACATTATCTGCCACGAAAGAGGAAAGAAGGAAGCATTCGGAAACCTCGGAATAATTTTTGCAATACTAGCAATCGGCTTACTAGGATTTGTTGTATGAGCCCACCACATATTCACAGTAGGAATAGATGTTGATACACGAGCATACTTTACATCAGCAACAATAATCATTGCAGTGCCAACAGGAATTAAAATCTTCAGATGACTTGCAACTATATACGGATCACAATTAACATACAGACCCGCCTGCCTATGGGCAATAGGGTTTGTATTCCTATTCACAATAGGAGGATTAACAGGAGTAGTTCTTGCAAATTCATCAATTGACATTGTACTACACGATACTTATTGCGTTGTAGCCCACTTCCACTACGTACTATCAATAGGAGCAGTATTTGCAATCATAGCAGGGTTCATTCAATGATTCCCTCTATTTACCGGACTTACTATAAACCCGAAATGACTAAAAGCCCAATTCGCCGTTATATTTACTGGGGTAAATATAACATTCTTCCCACAACACTTCCTAGGATTAGCCGGAATACCTCGACGATACTCTGACTATCCAGACGCCTACACTACATGAAACATCATCTCATCAATAGGATCGACAATCTCATTCGTAAGAGTAATAATATTCCTATTCATTATCTGAGAAAGCATTACATCAAATCGACAAATCCTATTCCCAACACAAACAAGAAACTCAATTGAATGAATACAAAACTTTCCACCGGCAGAACACAGATACTCAGAATTACCTACAATCTCAGTAATTAACTAACATCAATCATTAATCTAATGTGGCAGATAAGTGCATTGGATTTAAGCTCCACATATAAAGTTTTAACAACCTTCATTAGAACCAATGACAACATGATTAAACATAAGACTACAAGACGGAGCATCTCCCATCATAGAACAATTAATCTTCTTCCATGATCATACATTAATAATTATACTAATAATCATTACAACTGTAATGTACATAATAACCACTCTACTTTGAAATAAGCACACTAGACGATTTATATTAGAAGGACAACTAATTGAAACTACATGAACAATTGCACCGGCAATCATCTTAGTATTCATTGCAATACCATCTCTACGGCTTCTATATCTAATGGATGAAATCCACAACCCAACAATAACCTTAAAAGCAGTAGGACATCAATGATACTGAAGATATGAATACTCGGACTTTACAAAACTAGAATTCGACTCATACATAATTCCACAAGAGGAAAATCAAGCAAGAACCTTCCGACTGCTGGACACAGACAACCGAATTGTACTACCCATAAATTCACCAATCCGACTAGTAGTGACAGCAGCAGATGTATTACACTCTTGAACAATTCCAAGATTAGGGGTGAAAACAGATGCCACGCCAGGACGATTATATCAAGTAAGATTCTCAATCAATCACCCTGGTATCCTATATGGACAATGCTCAGAAATCTGCGGAGCAAATCACAGATTTATACCCATTACAATCGAAAGAGTATCGGCAAATCACTTCATTAATTGAGTCTCAAGCCTAAGAGAATCATCAGATGACTGAAAGCAAGTAATGGTCTCTTAAACCAGTTCATGATAATCTAGCAAATATCTCTGATGACAAAGGATTAGTTAATATTATAATATCAGAATGTCAAACTGAAGTAATCAACAAATGATATCCTTTTATACCACAAATAATACCCATAGAATGAATAGCCCTATACATTACATTTCTAGCAACACTCCTAATATTCAATATTATAAACTATTTCATACAATCACCAAACAAAAAAAGCACGACAAAACGTAACATCAACGTTAACAATATAAACTGAAAATGATAAGAAATCTATTCTCAATCTTTGATCCAACAACAGAAATTAATAGACTACCTATAAACTGAACAAGAACAATAGTAGGACTCCTGTTAATCCCAACAAGAATCTGACTAACACCATCACGAAACAGAATAGCACTAAACCTACTAATAAATAAACTCCATGCAGAAATAAAAACGATTCTAAGAAAAGGAGATCAAAACAAGGGAAACTCATTCATTTTCACCTCATTGTTCCTCATAATTCTAATAAATAACTTCCTAGGCCTATTCCCATACATCTTCACTAGAACAAGACATTTAACACTTACATTAACACTAGCACTACCGCTATGAATAACATTCATATTATTTGGATGAATCAAAAACACAAATCATATATTTGAACACTTAGTACCACAAGGTACACCGACAATACTAATACCGTTTATGGTCATTATTGAAACAATCAGCAACCTAATCCGCCCAGGAACACTAGCAGTACGATTAACAGCAAACATAATTGCTGGCCATTTACTACTAACCCTACTAGGAAACAATGGGCCCACAATAAGTCACACCCTACTGGCCGTATTAATTACCGCACAAATCCTATTATTAATCTTAGAATCAGCCGTAGCCATTATCCAGTCATACGTATTCGCAATCCTAAGAACCCTATACTCTAGAGAAGTAAATTAATGTCAACTCAAGAAAACCACTCATTTCACATAGTAAACAAAAGACCATGGCCTCTCACAGGAGCCATTGGAGCTATAGTAACACTAATAGGGTTAATTAAGTGATTTCACCAATACAATAACAGCCTACTAGCAGTAGGAACAGTAATCACCCTATTAACAATAATCCAATGATGACGAGATGTAACACGAGAGGGAACCTACCAAGGATTACATACTAAAACAGTTACAAGAGGACTACGATGAGGAATAATTCTATTTATTATTTCAGAAGTTCTATTCTTCGCATCATTCTTCTGAGCATTTTTCCACAGAAGACTATCACCCACAATTGAACTAGGATCGGCATGACCGCCCACGGGAATTCAACCATTTAACCCCATACAAATCCCTCTATTAAATACAGCAATTCTACTTGCCTCAGGGGTAACCGTAACATGAGCACACCATGGATTACTAGAAAATAATTTCAGACAAGCGACACAAGGCCTATTCTTTACAGTCCTTTTAGGAATCTACTTCACTGCACTACAAGCATACGAATACATTGAAGCACCATTCACAATTGCAGACTCAGCATATGGATCAACCTTTTTCATGGCCACAGGGTTCCACGGACTTCACGTAATCATCGGAACAACATTTTTAACCACATGTTTATTACGACAAACAACCCTACACTTCTCATCAAACCACCACTTTGGATTTGAAGCAGCAGCATGATACTGACACTTTGTAGATGTAGTATGATTATTCCTATATATCTCAATCTACTGATGAGGAAGATAACACATTATTTATCTAATACAAGTGAGTATACTTGACTTCCAATCAAGAAATTTGTGCAAAACAAGATAAATAATATCAACAGTTATAACGATAGCAACAATAACAATTACAATCTCAACCATCGTAATAATAGTAGCAACACTAATTTCAAAAAAAACCCACGAAGAACGAGAAAAAAGATCCCCCTTCGAATGTGGGTTTGACCCAAAAAATTCAGCCCGGCTACCATTCTCATCACGATTCTTCTTAATCGCGGTAATCTTCATAATCTTTGATGTGGAAATTGCACTATTACTGCCAATACCAATTACCATAACAACATCAAACATAAAATCATGAATGTTAATTAGATCTATATTCCTACTAATCCTAATTATCGGGCTTTACCATGAATGAAATCAAGGATCACTAGAATGAAGAAACTAACCAATACGGGATTATAGTTAATAATAACATTTGAGTTGCATTCAAAAAGTACTACCAAATAGTTAATCTCAAAGTAAGAAGCAAACCTTGCAATCAGTTTCGACCTGATCCCTGATACTAATCATATCCTTACTTTAACTTTGATCGAAACCAAAAAGAGGTATATTATTGTTAATAATAAAACTGAATTAAATATTCCGCTCAAAGAAGTGAACAGAAAGAGTGAATGCTGCTACTTATCTCTATAGCGGATAAATCCGTTTACACTTCTATTTATATAGTTTATTAAAAACATTACACTTTCACTGTAAAAACAAAGTTCAACTTTTATAAATAATACTCAAAGGAAAAATCCTCATTGACATCTTCAGTGTCACGCTCTGAAATATAAGCTATTCAAGTAATAAATCAACACAAGCAATAAAACAATCCACATAACAAAAAAGCCTAAAAATAACTTCAAGCTTCTATGTTGGACCCACTGATTAACCCTACCTAGATTAAAAAGAAGCCAATATAAACCCTGTCCACCAAAATATTCTATTCAACCAGAATCAAGAACCCGTATAGACCTATAACCAAACCCCAATGGGCCGAAAGAAACCCCATAAGTAGAAAAAAATGGTATAAACCACATAGACCCAGAAAACGAAGAAACCCTGTAACAATATATAGAAAGTAAATAATCACCAAAGTTAAACCCAGCTATCTCATAACCAATAAAGCCACCCAAACTAACAAAAAAGAAAGTAAGAAACTTTAAATAATAAGGTAAACAAATAACCGAAGGAGTAGGACAAATCAATCACATCAAAGCCCCACCCCCTAAAACAGATAAAATTAATAAACCAACCATACCCATAACTATATTATAGTTGGTATCAACCATAGAATATAAAGAAACAAAATTAAAATCACCACACAAAACAAAATAGAATAAACGAAATGAATAACAAACAGTCAAACCAGTAGAGACAAATAATAAAAGAAAGCCAAATATATTCACATATCTTATAGAAATTATCTCTAAAATAAAATCCCTAGAATAAAATCCAGCCAAAAAGGGCATACCACAAAGAGCAAAACTAGAAACCATTAAACAAGAAGAAGTAAAAGGCATATAAACAGATAAACCCCCCATAAAACGAATATCCTGGGAGTCTCCTATGGAATGAATAACACCACCAGCACACATAAACAACAAGGCCTTAAACAACGCATGAGTTAACAAATGAAAAAAAGCTAAACTAGATAGACCTACAGAAACAGTCATAATTATCAAGCCCAATTGTCTGAGAGTCGACAAAGCAATAATCTTCCTTAAATCATATTCAAAATTAGCCCCCAAGCCAGCCATAAACATAGTTAAAGCAGAAATCAACAACAAAATAGTATTCAACAAATAACTAAATGATGGACTAAAACGAATTAACAGGTAAACACCAGCTGTAACCAAAGTAGATGAATGGACCAAAGCAGAAACAGGAGTAGGAGCCGCCATTGCTGCCGGCAATCAAGAAGAGAATGGAATTTGAGCACTCTTAGTTATAGCCGCCAGAACAACAAGAAAAGAAATCAACTCCATTTCAGTAGACCCAGCTAAAAACTCCAAATAATAAATAAAATTCCAACTACCAAAATTAATTATTCAAGCAATCGCCATCAATAAAGCCACATCACCAATACGATTAGATAAAACGGTCAACATACCAGCACCATAAGACTTTACATTCTGATAATAAATTACCAAACAATAAGACACCAAACCTAAACCATCCCAGCCCAACAAAATTCTAATTATATTAGGACTAATAATCAAAAACATCATGGAAACTACAAACATCAAAACCAATATAATAAAGCGAAAAATATTTAAATCACCAGCCATATAATCATCACTATACAAAATAACCAACGAAGAAATAATAAAAACAAAGCCCAAAAATAATAAAGATATTCAATCAAACAAAAAAGTCATAACAACTGACCCACTATTCAGTCTAACAATCCCTCAATCAATAAAATAAACCAAGTCACACAAAACAAAATAAATCCCCCAAAAGCAACAAAATCAACCCAGGACAAACAAAAAGACAAATCTAGCAAAACAAATAGAAATTGGTATCATAATCTAAAATAAAACTATATCATTGGCACCACAAACCAACATTTTACATTAAACTATTTAGATAAACACGACGAACCAGCTTACATCCAAAAGACAGTTAAATCAACCCTAAGAATAACCAAATTAAGAGGAAACCAATGCAAAAACAACAGCGCAAACTCACGAACATAGCCCAACGAACAAGAATAAAGACCAGAAAAGAGGGCACCATGCTGACTATAAGAATATATATAAAGTGTATAAGCAGCCCCAAAGAAAGACAAAAAAACCAAAACAAACATAAGATATCAAGATCAAGAAACCAAACCACTTAACAAGCCAATTCCACCCAAAAGGTTAAGAGAGGGGGGAGCAGCCATATTACAAGCACATAATAAAAATCATCACATGCCCATTCTAGGCATCAGATTAACCAAACCCTTATTAATTAACAAGCTACGACTACCAAACCGTTCGTAAGAAATATTAGAAAGACAAAAAAGACCAGAAGAACACAAACCATGAGCAATTATCAAAGCAAAAGAACTGCAAACCCCCCAATAACTCATAGTCATAATACCACCAATGACCATACTTATATGAGCGACGGAAGAATAAGCAATCAACGACTTCAAGTCAGTCTGTCGCATACAAAATAAACTAACCAACAAACCACCAACTAAACTCAAAATAACCCAAACAAGACCAATACTAAAACTAAACTTAAACAACACAGGAAAAACCCGAAGAAGACCATAGCCCCCAAGCTTCAATAAAACGCCAGCCAAAATCATGGAACCAGAAACAGGTGCTTCCACATGCGCCCTTGGAAGCCACAAATGAACCAAAAATATAGGCATCCTAACCAAAAAAGCCAGAACCATACAAACATAAAACAAATTACTAACAGAAACACCACCCTGTAACAAACAAAGAAACAATGAACCCAACGAACCATAAATAAACAAAATACCAACCAACAAAGGAAGGGAAGCTAACAAAGTATAAAACAACAAATAAATGCCAGCCTGAACACGCTCAGGTTGATATCCCCAACCCAAAATAAGAAGTAATGTAGGGATCAATCTACTTTCAAAGAAAATATAAAATGAAAGTAAACTAACTCTTCTGAAAGTACAATACAACATGACAACCAGAAAAATAACAACAAAAAGAAAAAGGCCAGAAAAATAACCAGAACGAAGAACAGACTCTCTAGCCAAAACCATAAGAACACAAATCCACAAACTTAATAAAACAAGTCCATAAGAAATCACATCACACCCAAAAAAATAACTCAAGTTGCCCCAACAGAAAAAATAATGGAAAGAAAAAAAATAAAGAAAAGAAACAGCAAACAACAAAGAACAAATCAATCACCAAGAACCCGGAAAAACACACAACGGGATTAAAAAGAACAAAAAACAAAGAAACCTTAACATTGAAGAACTCTATAAGAACGAAAATAATCATTACCGTGACTACGAATCATAGAAACCAAAATTGATAGGCCCAATGAGCCCTCACAAACAGAAAAAACTAAAAAATAAACAACAAAAAATAATCTATAATTCAACCCACACAAATAAAAATAGACCGAAAGGTAAAGAACCAAAACAATAAACTCCAAGCTCAACAAAGTAACCAGCAAATGCTTACGACTAGAAGAAAATGACCAAATACCACAAAAATAAAGAACAAAAAGATAAAGACACATTGACATTAAAAGTTTTAATAATTTAATAAAAATATTGGTCTTGTAAACCAAAAATAAGGAATCAACTTTTAAAACTTCAGAGGAAAAGCACAAATGCCATTTCATTAATCCCCAAAATTAACATTTTAAATAAAATACCCCCTGATATGACCAAACTATTAATATCAATAAGAATAATAACAAGAATAATATCCACACAAATAAAACACCCGCTAGCAATAGGAATAATACTACTTATACAAACCATAATAACATGTATAATCAGAGGAACTATATACAAAAGATTTTGATTCTCATACATTCTATTCATAATCATAATTGGAGGAATGCTCGTACTATTCATATACATAACAAGACTAGCATCAAACGAAATATTCCACCCAACAAGCAAAATAATAATAATCGCAATAATCTTATCACCAACATTAATATATCTCATACCAGATCAAACAAACAACAAAGAAATAACCCCCCACGAATCACCGACGAAGAAGAATTATATACCAACAACAACAATAATATATATCTCAATCACGGGAATAATAACCATTATACTAGGAATATATATACTACTAACACTAATTGTAGTGGTAAACATTATCAACATCTCAAAGGGACCATTACGACACACAAACTAATGAACAAACCCATACGAAATAAACACCCACTAATCAAAATTGCAAATGGAGCCCTAGTAGACTTACCAACTCCATCAACAAATTGAGGATGATGAAACTTCGGATCACTATTAGGGATCTGCCTAATCATACAAATCGCAACAGGACTATTCCTAGCCATACACTACTGCCCAGACATTAACATAGCATTCTCCAGAGTAAGACACATTTGTCGAGACGTCAACAATGGGTGACTACTACGAACACTACACGCAAATGGAGCTTCATTATTCTTCGTATGCATTTTCATACACACAGGACGAAATCTATACTACGGCTCATACAAATTTACACACACATGATCAGTAGGGGTGGTGCTCCTGTTCATAACTATAGCAGCCGCATTCCTAGGATATGTATTACCATGAGGACAAATATCATTCTGAGGAGCAACAGTAATTACCAACCTGCTATCGGCAGTACCATATATAGGACAAGAACTAGTACAATGAGTATGAGGGGGATTTGCTGTAGACAACGAAACCCTAACACGATTTTTCGCGCTCCACTTTCTAGTACCATTCGCAATTGCAGCAGTAACCATAATTCACCTTCTATTCCTACACCAAACAGGATCAAACAACCCACTAGGACTAAATAAGGATACAGATAAAATCCCCTTCCATCCCTACTTCACAGCAAGGGATATTGTAGGATTCACAATTACAATTATAATACTATCAGCAGTGACCCTAAGAGACCCATATATCCTAAGAGATCCAGACAACTTCACACCTGCAAACCCACTAGTAACGCCAGTACACATCCAACCAGAATGATACTTCCTATTTGCATACGCAATTCTACGATCAATTCCCAATAAGCTAGGAGGAGTAATTGCACTAGCTATATCAATCGCAATCTTATTCGTTATACCAGTAAACAAATCAAAGTTTCGAGGAACACAATTCTACCCAATCAACCAAGTACTGTTCTGAACAATGACTAATACAGTAATCTTACTCACTTGAATTGGAGCCCGACCAGTTGAAGAGCCATACGTCCTAACTGGACAAATCCTAACAGTACTTTACTTCCAATACTACATTTCAAACCCAATAGTAACAAAACTATGAGATAAAATAACTTAACTAAGTTAAAAAGCAATAGAATAAGCCTAATGTCTTGAAAACATTATGAAAGAAGTTCAAACCTTCTATTAACTTATACCTAAATTAATACACCTACAATAAAGAAAAAATAAAAACCCTAACACCAACAAAAAATAAAAGATAATTCAATGAAAGAGGCAAAAATCTCTTCCAAGCCAAATACATTAACTTATCATAACGAAATCGTGGCAAAGTGCCACGAACTCCAATAAATAAAAAAGACACAAAAGACAACTTAATATAAAAAAACAGAGAATAAAGGTCACTACCCAAAAAAATCACACAAAACAATAATCTTATGAAAAGGATACTGGCATATTCAGCCAAGAAAATTAATGCAAAACCACCGCCACCATACTCAACATTAAACCCAGAGACCAACTCAGACTCGCCCTCAGCAAAATCAAAAGGTGTACGATTAGTTTCAGCCAAACAGGAAATAAACCAAACAAAAGACAAAGGAAAAGAAAAAAAAATTAAGCAGATATAAAACTGAAATAAATAAAAATAAATCAGATTATAACTACAAATCAAAATAACAAAAGAAAACAAAATAAAGGCCAATCTTACCTCATAAGAAATAGTCTGAGCCAAAGCACGCAAACCTCCTAACAAAGAATATCCAGAATTAGAAGACCAACCAGCAACTATTACAGTATAAACACCCAGTCTAGTACAAGCCAAAAAAAATAATAAGCTCAACTCAAAGGAGACAAAGCCTCTCAAATAAGGAATCAATAACCAAACCAACAAAGAAAGGAATAATCTAAAAACATGAGAAAAATAATAAACCAAATAGTTAGAAACCAAGGAAATATATTGCTTCCTAGAAAATAACTTAATGGCATCTCTAAAGGGTTGAGACACCCAAACAAATCCTATCTTATTTGATCTTTTCCGAATATGAACATAACCATAAATCTTACGTTCGAAAGAAGTTAGAAAGGCCACGCCAACCATGACAAATAAAATCAACAACAAAAAGACCACAACAAAAAATAAATAACCCAACATATAATACTACTTGTAACATTAAAAATTTACATTAACAGATTCTAAATCTAACGCACTTATCTGCCAAAATTGTCAGTTTATAATATTCAACAAACATAAAATTATTCCAAATACCTGGTCCTCTCGTACTAAGGTATAAAACTCCATTATAGATAGAAACCAACCTGGCTCACGCCGGTTTGAACTCAGATCATGTAAGATTTTAAAGGTCGAACAGACCTAATAATTTTCAGCCCCTACACCGAAAATAAACCTTAATCCAACATCGAGGTCGCAAACCCCCCTGCCGATAAGAACTCTCAAGGAGGATAACGCTGTTATCCCTAAGGTAATTTAATCTTACAATCAAAATAAATGGATCAAGTAAATATAAATAAATATAATAATAAAAAGGAGGGGTTAAATTAATCCCTCCCATCACCCCAACAAAACATATTAAACGGCCCAATGAGCCCTCACAAACAGAAAGGGGACCATAACAAATGTTAAACTCTATAGGGTCTTCTCGTCCCATAAAAACATCTAAGAATTTTAACTCAAAGACCAAATTCAATAAACAATTCAAAATTAAGACAGCCCATGCCTCGTCAAGCCATTCATACCAGATCACAATTAAAGAACTAATGACTATGCTACCTTTGCACGGTCAAAATACCGCGGCCCTTCAACACCAAAGTCAGCGGGCAGGCCATACTTCAAAAACTAACGAGAAAAGATGTTTTTGTTAAACAGGCGGACATGAAATTTGCCTAGTTCCTCAAAGAAAATTAACACAAATAAAACAACCTAACAACAAATTTACTAATTCTACAATAATTACTAACCATAAACCAAAGATAAAGAATACATTTCAATAAATAATTAAATAAACAAAAATAATAGAACAAAACAAATAAAATTTTAACATAATCAAATTGAAAATCACTATAAAACCCACAAGACTAAAAAACCAAAAAATTATAAAAATAAAATAAGAAGCTAATCCCTCCCAATCTTAACGCCAAATAAAAACAAATAAACAAATAATAAAACTCTAAATAAGACGTATGAATTAAATTCATTTCTTGAAAAACCAGAAACCCCTAAAGACGAATAACATTTCATCACTATTAGCCTATTATTAATGTTAATAAAACAACAACCAAAATAAGCTAATAGCTCCTTTTAGAATCGGGAAATAAAAATAAATAATAAAATTCAGTAAACCCTGATACACAAGGTACAGCAAATCAAGCAAACTTCCAAAAATAAATCAATATACACCCCTACAGTACAAATAAACTATAACCAAAAAAATCAAATCAATAATAATACAACAACAAAATAATACTTTACTAAAACATAACCATAACATAAAACAAACAGCAAACCGCTCAATAATAATCAGACCATGTCGAATCGCACGACACAATTATTCAGCGTAAATGAAATCTCAACTAACAGAAATGATCTGATAACATTATCACTCCAGCTACACCTTCCGGTACAACCACTTTGTTACGACTTATCTCATTAACAAATAAAACGAGAGCGACGGGCGATGTGTACATATCTCAGAACCAATTATCACAAAAACAATCTTCAAAACATTACAATCAAATCCAATTTCATGCCAGTAATTAAAACCAACAATCCAAAACAACAAATAACAATGTAACCCACCAATACACTTAGAGAAGGCTGCACCTTGACCTGAAATTAAACCAAATAAAGAAACAAGAAAATTAAACAACTCTAAAAAGATAATCAATAAACGGCGGTATACAAACCAATAAACAACTAAGTAAGGTCCAACGCGGACTATCGATAACGAGACAGGTTCCTCTGAACGGAATAAGATACCGCCAAATTCTTTAAGTTTCAAGAACATAACTAATACTACTCAGGCAAAACATTAACATCCAAAAATAATAGGGTATCTAATCCTAGTTTAAGAATAAGAATTTCATAGCCTCCAAACAAATAAACGAACAAAAACAAAGATAAAAATTTCACCCAATAACCATCAAAGTAAATCCACACATCAAATAATATCATACAACTATTCTTCAGCCAAACAAGTTCAATCGCTTCCAAGGTATAACCGCGGCTGCTGGCACAAAATTTAACCGAAACTAAATGCATTGCTAAATACAAGAACACTTGATTACATAACAATAACTAATGAGAATTAAATACAAACGTAAACAAATCAATCCCAGTCCATCTAGAACCAACAACAGAACAAATCACGCACAAACTTACATATAAAACAAGCAAATAATTGAACTAAAACTGAGCAAGAATAAAACTCACTCTGACAAGAAATTCCCCTCCAACGGAGCCTACAAACAATGTACTACACTAAAAACACGAACAACTGCAAACTAGGCAACACAATTAATAAATACACTACCTGTATTAAAGTTTTTTAGCCCAGGCAGTAAAAAACCTCACTAACACGCAAGAAAAAACTGACAGACCCCAACACTTTTCAACACTCTGACAAGAAATTCCCCTCCAACGGAGCCTACAAACAATGTACTACACTAAAAACACGAACAACTGCAAACTAGGCAACACAATTAATAAATACACTACCTGTATTAAAGTTTTTTAGCCCAGGCAGTAAAAAACCTCACTAACACGCAAGAAAAAACTGACAGACCCCAACACTTTTCAACACTCTGACAAGAAATTCCCCTCCAACGGAGCCTACAAACAATGTACTACACTAAAAACACGAACTAGTCGGAAAAAATTTCCCAACAAACACCTACATTAGTTATTCCTAACTTCCATGAATCTAGTAGAACCAATCCTAAACTTATCTTTTCTTAAACTTAGATAAGTTTATGATTGGTTCTACTAGATTCATAAACTATCAACTACATATGTAAGTGGCAATTCAATACATACAAGATGAAAAGTTATCATTAAATCGAGTTATTAACTACTTTTCATTCTCGTATAAAATAGTATTTTTTACATAATAATAATAAAATTGCTTATCTTAAATAAATAATACGTATATGTAACGATTGTATTAACATAAATGTTTAATATTTAAATACCTTTCTTTTTTCCTATTAGGTAGCTGTATCCGCTATAATGTAAGTTGTACATTATTTAAGATCGTATTATTTGTATAAATCACTAAGGATAATCAATTGTACATCATATAGCCTTATTTATTTAAATCAATCTCATATTAACATATATGGGAAGCACAAGAAATAAATACACTACCCAATATAAACATCTAACAAAAAGAAAAATAAACAAAACACTAAAAACACGAACTAGTCGGAAAAAATTTCCCAACAAACACCC